TCGAACCAATATCAAGCTACTTGCCCTTTAGTAGATCGTGAGTGGGTCTGTCGTCCTCCTCATTATAGTCCTCCTAAAATCAATAGCATTTCGTCGGAATACATCCTGTCTTTTCACCTTAGTTGTCCTATGCATAGTCAGTACGATAGCCCCAATCATGGCTACTAATAAAATCAGACTAGGAACCAAAAACCAGACGGAATAGTAGGTATAAAGTAAATTTCCCAATGTTTCCAAATTAGTCCAACTTCGTACCTTTCCGGCATAAACCGTATATCTCAGAGAGGTCGTATTTCTTTGGGTTGGTAGTAATGGAATGCTTTCATTATCTAAAATGAAGAACATTTCCCACCAAAAGATCAGTCCAATAATACCACTCACTGGTAAATAGCGCAATACTTCTTCGTGAATCTCCGCTATTTGAATATGGAACATCATAACAACGAATAGGAATGAAACGGCTATAGCTCCTATATGAACTACTGGGAAGATCATAGCGGAGAAGTCGAGACCTAACAAAAGAAGTAAACCTGAAGTGTCGCGAAAGACTGGGATGGGAAACAAAACGGAATGTACCGGATTTTTAGCACGTGCAACCATCAAACCAGAGACCAAAGCAAGGCTCGACAAAACAGAAAGTATCATGGTACGTCGTCCTTCCCTGAAATGGAACTCTCATGCTGGAGCAAGAACTAGCATGAAAGTCGATCTATTACGACCAGCGCGGTTGTTCGTATTTCATTTTCTTTTTCCAAGCCCTTCTTAGAAAGCACTCACTGAGTTACTTACGGAATCTCAAATCTCTCCATTACCTTTTTCAAAAATTTGAAAAAGCTGAATTTTGGTTTTGGCTCTTTTGGAGGTAACTTACCTAATTCATCGAGGACAGTCCAGGCTTTGTCGTAGACCGATCCCCTTTCCGAATTCTGGAAATTCGGCCAATCATCCTTTTGTAAATCCGTGTGGATTCGACGACAATCGTTCAGATTCAGAGGTTCATTTGGTGGGTTGAATAAATTAGTGAGTAGTTGACTCATAGCCTTTTCGTCTTCTCGAAGAATTTGAATTACGTACCCCTCATAGTAAAGAACGAAGTCTTTTGGCCGTGCTGGGTTGTTTAGTAGTTGAGCGAAGCTCCATTTCCAGTGCTCTTCGTCCTCGGGCGTGATTGGTTGTTGCCAAAAGGCCTCATTTTTCTCACTATCAGAATCAGTAGAAGAAAGAGAGGACTCGCAGGACTCATATGAGGTTTCAGACCCACTTGGACTTGATGGGTGCACTCGAAGAGAATCGGAAGATGTGCCTTCTTTTTCACAATTTTCCCCCGAAGGAGCCATAAAGTTACTTACGTTTTCTGGATCCAAGAGAGCACAAATGACTCCTATACAGCAGAGACCCCCGAACCCGAGCTGACTAAAGAGGAGGCGGAGAGACTTGCGGAAAATGGTCCATTTTACTTTCAGCCAAAAAAGATCGAAATCAATGTCAATCAATAGAAATGCCAAGTAGAATAAAATAAGGAATAAGAAAACGATCGAAATTCTGACCAAAGAATTAGACATTCGAAGACCTTTGTTACTCATATTAGCACCCTCATACACATCACTCGGGCTTAGTACACTCATATCAGTTCTCATGGGTCTTATCCCATTCGTTTCCCTCTTATTTCGGCCGGGAAACTGGCCTTTTCTGTCGATGATGGTCATGCTGTGTTTACTTCTATTGGTACGGTACAAGAAAGACATAATTAATTTACGGCCTCACCATTTCCGTGAGAGATCCGATCTCAGTTGTTTTTCAACTTGCTCTCCTTCTCAATCGGTAGGGCTTTTGGAGGAAATAGGATCCAGGTTGGTTTCCCAACCCAACGGATCGTAACCTTAGGGCGACCTCCCAACCAAGGTTAGTCACCCCCTCTACAGTTCTATTATTCGTCAGTGTCCAGAGCATGTCGGGAACTGAGAGCGTTAACGCTCACAAGCTCCAACACACACCGGACTTTTTCTTCCCTCTCGATTCCATCCATATATTAATTCTACCAATGATCAGTAGATTGAGCACTAACTGAATCTCGAGAAAGAAGGAGACGAAGTAGAATCAATCAACGACGCCTAGATCATGAAAGGGGCATACCGTCTGCCCTAGGATCCCATCTCTCTTCTCTTATGCAATTTCTAGTTAGAGAGAAAGATCAACTACTTATTCTTAATATTATTCTAAATAAGTGCTTTCGACTCTTCTTATACCATGCTTACTGAATGCATACTTTATGCCTTCCTGAGAGTTAGATCCCCGTACTGTGCCTATTCACTTCCTGGCTAAACCCTTCACCTTCATTTTTCATTAACTTAGATTGATCCAACCAACTCATCAGTCCAGACTGTGGGATTTGTGGCCCATAGCTCAAGGTCGTGCTGATCCAATGATCCTAACCGTCTGTTGTAAACACCAGTGAGATCAACTGGGTTGTGAGCTCTTTGATCGTTTGATGCTTATTCCTTACTCTAACAAGTAAGCAAGTAAACGTAAGAAGGAATTTGGAAAGATCAAGGACAAAGTAAGAGAGAGCAGAGAGGAACTGGTGAAGATTCAAGATCTTCTGCAAGAGGACCCTCTGAACAGTGATCTTGTAGGCAAAGATAAAACTTTGAAAGCCAATCATGCTTATCTTATCTGGCCTTTTCGGATGATCAGCCATACCATACAGGGAAGAAATCCAAGCCAGCTACGCACCTTGCTCTTCTCTTATAAGCAAGTAGCTTTGATTTGGGAATAAGCTGGAAGTCAAGTTAAAGTAGTATGTATGAGTTGAAGTGAAGGGCGCTAGTAAGTAATAATAAGTAGAGCGGAACACTGTTGGCTGAACAAAAGACGTATGACTTGAGAAAGTAAGATCTCCGATCTGTTGTCGGGAAAAGGAGCTCCAATGGTACTTTCGAATAATAATAATACGGACTACTAGGAGAATGCAAATAATAGGTCCTTTTAGCCAAATCCAGGTTTTGAGTTTACTTCTAGTTCTGGACCGATGGGAACTCCTACTCATAAACGAGTCGCTTCTTAGCTTCCAGCTTATAACACCTTTTTGGACTCTAAGCTAAGTAAGGAAAAGGCCTTCCTTTCACCAGGCTTTTGAGTTTGTAGCTAGGCAGCTACTCTCTAGTTTCCTGCTATTCTTCCTTCTCTTATGGGACTTGAAGCCAAGTAAAGGCAGCTTGCTGTTGAGTTATAGTCTTTACTTTAAGATATGGGACTTAGGCGGGGAACCTCAGTTAAACAAACTAGTAATCTAATCAGTCATCTAATCTTAGGCTTCGTTACCTGACTTATCAGCCAGCAAGTAAACTACCTTAACCCCCTGAAATCTAAGTAAGGAGTTGGCAGCGTTTCGAGCTAGGAGTTGAACCAAGGCCGCTATTCCGGACTTAGAGATAGTAGTTCCCAAGTATGATATGAAATAGGAAGGAATAGAGTAAAGGCCTTGTTCTACTCTAATACAAGTAAGTAGCTAACGCTACCTTAATCCCCTGAAGTAAGGATTTGGAAGCTCAGGAGCAAGAGTCACTGTAGTTGCTACGGCCAGGGGAGCGAGTCTCGTAACTGCGGGCAGTTCGAGTTCTAGTTCTTTACAAGACAGATGGGAACTGTAGCTAACAAGTGTGCCCTGAGTGGAATCCTACTTATACTCTTTCTACTATATTGGCAGGACGAATGCCAAATTCTTAGTAGCTAGGCAGCTAAGCCAGTAGTAGTTCAGTTCAGGTCAGGGCATGAAGCTACAGGTTCTATTTGCGGTCGTGAGACAGAGGTCAGAGGCAACTTGTTATATAGGTAGCCGTGCGTGTTAATAGATATTCTTCTTGATGTCTATAAGTGAAGATTGGATGGATGCCCGCGCCTTGGGTATGCTTTCAAAAGGGCTGTTTTCATGCGTGCTGGTGTTCGTGGTCTGTTGGTTTTTCTGTTCTCGTGGGGGAAGGCTGGATTGGCGCATCTACAAGTTGAGAGTGTGCTCGGGCAAGTGGGCTAACCAGAACTACTAGTAACGAACGGGATTTGCCTGCAATACGAGTAAGAGGAATGGAACTCTTGTTTGAGAACTTTAGCTACGGACTTAGGTTAGCTTCTCCTATGGCTATTTGGATTAAGGAACTAGGGTAATGCGAAGACAAAGAAGGCCTATGGTGAGTCGAATCAGGCGCGGCAGCCGTTCCAAGGCTTTTATGCCACCGTTCAGGCCTTATTTAAGATAGGAGAATGAGGTTCAAGCAAGAGACTCCGGGTTTTGCCTAAGGCGAGTAGCAGACTCTGGTTTTAGTGCACGTGTGGAAGGCAACTCTGTTTAGCCAGCAAGCATAGGAAAGAAATCCCCCCGGGGAACTTACTATTAATGCTAATCCATTAGTTCTAGCTCGAAGTTTGCCCTTAGTTGTCTCGAAGTTAGCTGCTTGGCATGAGTAGCTTGGGCAGTCTTAGTGAGTAGCTTGGCTTACTCATGCGGGGCTTTGGAAAGAAAGTAACCAGGGAATTTATATACTAATCTTATAATCCAGCTCGATAAGTTTTTTTTGTTTAAAAGTAGATCGGGAGTTCAAGCAGATGTTAAATTAGGGTGAGGTTGACTATTCTAGTCTACAGGCCACTTAGCTAAACGAAATCCTGAGTATCGATTGTCGTGTGAGTCTCGACCAATGTGTAGCTGCCGGGCTATAAGTAACGGCATTCTCAGTTAAGATAACAGGATTCAAGCTTGAAAAAGTGTACGTGCTTGTTATAAGTAGATGTAGATGTGAAGGTGCCTAAGGAACCGCCCTAACCCCCTCCCCTAAAATACGGCCCTAAAATACGGAGGGGTTGGCTATTCGTAGATCTGTTATACAGGCGATTTAGCTACTTTCAACCCTTAGTAGCGGATATTAGGTTAGGGGATACCCGCAGAACCGTGTAATTGTGGAACAAGCTACGCACGTTACATGTCCTTTAAAGCTACCGTTAAGGAAGTATCAAAGATAGGAGAACGAGCTCCGGGCACTAGCGTGTTAAAGGAAAAAGGGGTACTTATTAATGTGGAAAAAAGACGTATGAAAATCGTATGAATCGATAAGACCTGATCTCCGATCTGTTTCACGAAAAGAAGCTAAAATGCCACTTTCGAATGACGAAAGAGGTTCTTTTAGGCCCCTCGAGAAGCTGATGCCAGAACTGCTGTAGCTAACCTAGGAGTTCTGTTGTTAGGGGCCCGGGGAGTATCATGAGTTGATGTCTAAAGAACTATTCTTATAGGACCGGACTAGGGAAAAACTATTCCACACTGGAGGAACGGAAACACCCCTTTAACAAGCAAGCTACGCACGTTCCCGGGGTGAGGTGCGAAGCAAGTTCCCGAGTAAGTAGCTAAAGCAAGAGGGCAATCAAGCAAGCGATTGTAGGTACGCTAAGTTTATCTATTATCTTATATTATATAAGATAAGCAGATTGGTGTGGAACTAGATCCTCTGCTAGAGTCAGAGTTGTTGTGTAGCCAGGTTCACCTGCCCAATGCCAATGATACGAAAAGCTAGCTTTGCTACCCCAGAGAAAAGTCTACTTGCTTACTATAGAAGATGACCCTTTCCTTTTCGGGTTTGCTTGTCGTTTGAACAGAGATTCTGTTAGTGTTAAGTGTACCGCTGTGGGTACAAGATCGAAAATCATGCTTTGCCTGACTATGTCTTTTCGGTATGCCGCTACGCCAGCAGAGCGAATGAACATCAATCCAACCAAGATGCACTCACTAGAAAGACTGCTACTTGCCCTTGACTTGAGATCGACAAATCGTGAGTTGTTCATAGAAGTCTTTCTTTAATTTTGAGCAGGAACGATGAAACGACATTCAAACCGCTGTGTTAGGACGACCTTTTTTCTTGTATCCGAGGAAACTCATAGTTCTGAGGAAGGGAGATCCCATTAAAAAAAACTTGTCTGTCGTCTTCGAGTGCCCGGAGGCAGGTACAATATAGAGTCTTACTAACTAGTGGCCCTTTCAGGGACTCTTGGGTGAGACTGGAAAGCAAGTAGAGTATCGGTAATAGCGTTTCGGGAAAGCAAGTGAGTTCAGTAGTAGCTGAGTTCTGACTTCTTACCGAGCTATGTGACTCTATACCCGAACGAGGGGAATTGAATAATACTTGAAAGGAGAAAGAGAAAGAGCTACATACTTCTTGTAATACCTGGAACGGACGAACGATAAGAAAGTCAAAGTAATTACATCAAAAACCTCTATTCTCTTAGTAAACGATATTCATTTCAATAGGAAGAGAGAAAGTTAGACAAGAATTATCATAGATAAGAGAGATTCGTTCTGCCCTTTGCTTTTCTAGTCAAGTGAGGTAGTCCTCTCCCAGGAGCTTAGCCTTGTGTGACCTGAAATGGGTCGGCGACAGCCGGGATACCAGAGGGCATAAATTCCAATCTGACTTCAGAAGCAAAAGTAGAAACTGAAACTCTTCTTCTTTCAGTAGAGGGGGATCCTATGCTATACTATACTCTTTACTTTGAAACGGAAAGGTCTAATAATTCAGTGTAGCGAAGCGAGCTTCCTCCTAGAAAAAAAGGGTGACGGACAAGTAAACTCCCGTGATTCGACTCTTTGTTCCCGTGCTTTGATTGGACAAATCCAGGTATTTTATACCGATGTGGACCAATCATAAACATCCCAATGGCATCTTTTTTTTTCCGCTTATCTCTTCTTTCTCTTATTTTTGAATGGTTTTTCCTTAGATCTGCTTATTCCTGTGAAGTTAGTGTGAATGCTTACTTTACCATACGTCGGAATATGCTGTCCCGCAATGCAAGAGATCCTATTCTTACCTTATCCGGACCAGATGAAAAGAAAGTGAACCGAACTAATCTGCTTTCCCTGAGCCTGACGCCTGAAGCGTTGGAACCGGAGATAGTGTTGGGGCTGGACCTAGCCGGACCGAGCGCTTCGCTTGGTAACCCGAGTATGGAACCCGAGATTGCGTACCAACCACATTAGCCAGGGTCTGAAAGAAAGAAGAAGACAGAAGAGAAATGTCATCCGCAACTGACAACGTTAATCTACGAGCGGGAGGAAGGAGAAATTCAATCCGGAAAGAACCGAGGGAAGTCAGTCAAGTTAGAATAGAGCTAGCCGACAAGATCAATAGTAGAAGAAGGAAGGTTTTTCGAGAGCTTAGATCCGCATGAGGTTTTTTCCGTTGTGACAGAAAGAGTTGTGAAAGAAAAAGCTGCTAAATAGAAAAGGTACGTAGTAGCTTTACTAGAAAAGGAAAAGGCCGGTACCAACTCATTTAGAAGTCTAATTTTTCTACTTAGTCAACTAATCGACTCCATCTCCCACTCCTGGTTCTATCAAACCAGACACGGAATACCTGGAAATGAATAGCTGACTTCAGCAGGCATAGAGACCATAGGCTTTCTCTCCAGTACTCTGTCCATCGATCCTTCTTTCCATGCTCCGAGATGAGTTTACTTTCG